AAGTCTAGAGGTATTGATTACCGAGTCGGAATACTCGGGCCTAGTAATTTGCAACATCCTGTTGTAATTACTGGTGGGATCTCTGGCACAGACTTTCTTTTGTTTGCTTTCGGGGTTAACCAACCCGCAGCACGGAAGGGTACGATTTGTCTTAATTGCAATTGTACTCTCCGAAACACGGTCGGTCATAAGACTTTGTGCATTAAGGATTGCCAATTCAATGTAGGACTCTATCGTTGGGATAAGAAGCAGGGTAAATACTGCTCAACCTGTATTTAGTCAGTTCTCTTGCCCTTATATAGGTAAATAGGCGAAAGCCGGCTACATTGGATCGGGTTGTGGTTGGTCACCACTCCCCTCCCCCTTATCACGAAAGCAACAAAACCAACGACTTCACTTCTGTCTGCTCTAAACCAACTAGATCTATTGATTCCTCCGCTGGACTAACAGCTTCCTCTTTGGTACCCGTACCCCTGCGACTTGGGAAAGAGACCAGCGCACTTGACCACTGCGATCGATCCGATAAACTAAAGCATCCTGGCCTCTGGCCAACCATTGAGAATGGAACAAATAGGGAGAAATCCTTCTTAACAGAGAAGCTAATTCTGCCGTCTGCAGGTCCTCAATCTTCACTTCACGCGAAAGCAACGAAACCTCCTCGCAAAGGAGACGCTCATTTCGACCCAATTACTTTGACTCTCACCCTATCTCGCTTACTCGTTTTGGTTTACCACGGAATAAACCTGCTTTTCATCGTAAGATGATGAGGCGTCGTGACGATAAGGCTGACCAAATTGTTAAATTATAACTGTCCCCATATCGTCATTCATTTTTGTTTTTAGTGAGGAAAAGACGGGAAAAAACCTCTATCGTCTGGATCTCCCGATAGAGTACTGGGGGAGCTCAAAGACAAGTGTATTTTGCTTGCTGAAAGGTACGCACCTGTTATGTTCACCATTCCTATGGATATTTGCTTCAGGTGGTTACCTCAATGTCAATGGTCGTCTTCCCTGTTAGGAGTTTGACTTCTGGCAAGAGTCGTCTTAAGCCAAGAGGAACTACATCAAGAAAGTGGGATTTCGTCCTAGCCTATATTATATTAAGATATTTCTAGCTCAGATGAAGAGCTTCTTCTCACCCTCGGCTCACGGAATTGGCTCACAGAACTACCTTTCCATTTCCAGAAGACCGAGACGAGAGTCACTCGCTACCTTGAGAACAGTGAAAGCTCAATCCCAACTCTCTTATCTGGTGCAGAACCTGCCCTAGAGCTATTGCCAGATTGAATCTCAAATCGAGCTGCAGTTCTTCTTTCAAACCTAGCTAGGGGATTGGGTTCCGCTCTATCAATTCCGTAACTCTTATCTACGATAACAGCAAAACTCCACTTCTTCAACAAGAGAAAAGATCATATCGGCAACAGCAAGTAAAGTCTGAAATGCCTCAGAAGCAAGTCTTGGCTTAGCTGCATTATCTTCCTACCGATGTCATACTAGACTCTATTATGACCTGAGGGTGACTGAACTACCTTAAGTCCCGAAGTAACTTCTCCTCTCTTCCCTCTCGACAGGGAACTTAGCTAGAGGAATTCATTCTCTCGTACTTGAACAGCTGTAGACAAGAAGTGAAAGCCCTAGGGAAAAGCGTAGCGCTTATCGTTTAACTGGTACGTAGCCTCTTTCGAGAGGCGAAGAATAGCTATCTTTCAGAAAGAAGAAGAAGAGCAGCAAACCCTTTTAGTACTATCAGACTCGAGGCGAAGAGGTGGGAAAAGGAGGGTTACTACAAGTGCTGTGATGAGATCTGTCTTTCGGCTTGGTCGTCGTCACACCACTCGCTGATGCGGATCTGGGAGGCTGGGTCGGCTAGCATTGAATACGAATAAGCTCTTCTTTCATTCAGAATGTTCAAATGCTTTCCCTTGGCTTCGGTGCCAGCTAGGACTGGTAGCATGGTATTCTCTTAGGGTTTCTCTTGGTTACGGAATGGGAGCTGCACGTTAGCACTTTACTTGATGACTTTTCCGGCATCTTCGGTCCTCTCCTTTCAGTCGAGCTGCTCCTACCGCTCCTCTCCCAGCAATCAAACGGATGCGCGGAAGCGCAACGAGCAAGAAAACTCCTGTGCGTCGGAAGCAAGAAAACGGATGTGCGTCGGAAGCACAACGGCTTTCGCGCTAGCTCAGGCCGTTGCTTGTTGCTTTCGCGCGTTTGCGCTCGGGCCCTTGCTTGTTCCCTTCCCCTTCTCTTTCTTTCACTATTCCCACCTATTGCTTGGCCGGGATAGAACCAGCGTGAAACCGAAAATCTCTTCTTATGTTTATGTTGAAGAAGAAGGTCAGCTTCATAGCTTAAACCTAAAAAAGCAAGGGCGGAACAGCTGGAAAGGTCATCACTCCACCTCTTTGGAGGCGTGTCGATTGGGCTTGGTTGGGAGAGGAAGAGCGAGATGATCGGCTACGAAAAAGGGCCTCGTCTCGAGTTGCTCGGCTCGCAAAGCG